CCGAATGGTCCGAAGACTTCAAGGATTGGAATCGAGAAATGCATATTCGATGCACTTATAATGGTGTTGAATTATCCGACAAAGAATTTCCAAAAAACTGGTTAACAGACGGTATTCAGATAAAAATCTTATTTCCTTTTTACCTGAAACCTTGGCACCGATCTAAGTTAAAACCCTTGAAAACACAGAAAGCGCAAAAAAATGATTTTTGTTTTTTAACAATTTTTGGACCGGAAACTGACCATCCTTTTGGTCCCCCTCGAAAACTAAAAGGGTCTTCATTTTTTGAACCTATTTTTAAAGAACTGAAAAAAAAAGTGAAAAAATTGAAAAAGAAGTCTTTTATAGTTTTTAATGTTTTTAAAGAACGAGCAAAATTTCTTCGAAAGGTGTCAAAAGAAATAAAAAAATGGAGCATCAAAAACTACGAATTGGGTGAAACTAAAACCGACGATTCTATAATGAATAATCAGATGATTCGTGAATCACCTATTCAAATTCGATCTACAGAATGGACAAATTTTTCACTGACAGAAAAAAAAATGAAAGATCTGACTGAGAGAACAAGTACAATCAACAAGAAACTAGAAAGAATTCTAAATGAGAAGAAAAATGGATTTCTAACTCAAGAAAAAAATATGAATTCTAATAAAAAAAGTTATCATAATAAAATATTAGAATCATTAAAAAAATTTTGTCAAATATTAAAAAGAAGAAATACTCGATTAATCCGTAAATTTGATTTTTTTATCAAATTTTTCATGGAAAAAATATACATAGATTTTTTTCTATGTATCATTAATATTGCAAGAACCAATGCACAACTTTTTATTGAATCAAGAAAAAAAATGATCGAGAAATCCATTTCCAATAAGAAAGAAAATGAAAAAAGAATTAAGAAAAGAAATACAAAAAAATTTCACTTTATTTTAACTAAAAAAAATTCCCTTGATAATATTCAAAATAAGAATTCAACAACTTTTTGTAACTCGTCCTCCTTCTCGCAAGCATATGTATTTTATAAAATATCGCAAACTCGAGTTATTAACTTCTATAAATTCAAGTCTATCCTTCAATATCATGGAACATCTCTTTTTCTTAAAAATGAAATAAAGGATTTTTTTCGGAAAGAGGGAATTTTTCATTCTGGATTGAGACATAAAGACTTTTGGCATTCTGAAAGGAATCAATGGAAAAACTGGTTAAGGGGGCATTATCAATATGATTTCTCTCAGATTATCTGGCTTAAATTAGTACCAGAAAAATGGCGAAATAAAGTCAATCGACACTGTATGACTCAAAAAAACGATTTTAACAAATGGGGCTCATATGAAAAAGAAGGATTAATTCATGATGAAAAACAAAATGATTTTGAACCTGATTCATTACTGAATCAAGAATCTAAAAAATCATCTAATTTTAAAAAACATCATAGACATGATTTTTTCTCATATAAATCTATTAATTATGAAGAGAAGAAAGACTCATATATTTATAGATCACCATTACAAATAAATAGTAAAGAAGATATTTTTGATAATTACAAGATAGATAAACGCAAATTTTTTGATATGCCAGACGGGCTACCTATTTATAATTATCTAGGAGAAAATGATATTATGGCTGAGGAGAAATTTCCAGATAGAAAATTTTGTAGGTGGAAAATGATTGATTTTTGCCTTAGAAATAATAAGGTCGAGATTCATTACTGGGCCAATAGCGGCACCAAGAATAAGAATCAAAAAATGAAGAGGGGTCCTTTTTCTTTACCAATTTATCAAAATTCAAAAATCAACCCATTCAAAAAAAAAAAAGATCCTTCTTTGACAAAAAAAAAAGATCCTTCTTTGACAAAAAAAAAAGATCCTTTTTTGACAAAAAAAAAAAGATCCTTCTTTGATTGGATGGAAATGAATGAGGAAATAGTAGGTCGTATTAGTTCGAATCCAGAACTAGAACTTTGGTTCTTCCCAGAATTTGTGCCACTATATAATGCATATAAGATTCAACCGGGGATCATACCAATAAAATTACTTCTTTTCAACTTTCATTTGAATGGAAATAAAAACATTAAGAAAAACATTACTGAAAGTAACCCTTTAATAGAATCAAAGAAAAAAAAAAGAATTCTTAGATTCGAGAATAGAAATCAAGAAGAAAAAGATCCTCTAAACCAAGGGGAAGGGGCTCCTCTATCAGATGAAAATGGAGGTAGATCAGGCATAAAAAAACAACGTAGAAAAAAAAAGGCCAACATGAGCCCCGAAGCTATAGAGCTTTATTCCTTCCTAGAAAGTTTTTTCTATTTTCAATTGAGCTGGGAAAGGGTTCTAAATAAAAAAATGGTCAATAATATTAGAGCCTATTGTCTCCTGCTTAGATTGATAAATCCAAAGGACGTTGCTATATCCTATCTTAAACGGGGAGAACTGACTGTGGATATTTGGACTCTAAAAAGGCACACTCCTAGAGAATTAAGTACAAGCGGAACATTGATTATCGAACCGACTTATCCTTATCCGTCTATAAAAAACGATGGACAATTGATTCTATATCAAACCATAGGTATTTTTTTGGTTCATAAGAATAAATACCTTCATAAGAATAAATACCAAAGGAATCAAAAATTTCGAGAATGGTTTGATAAGAATCAATTTGATGAATCCATTTTAAGACATCAAAAAATGACTCAAAATAGAGACAAAAATCATTATGATTTCTTTGTTCCTGAAACTATTTTATCCCCTAAAGGCCGTAGAGAATTACGAATTCTATATTTTTTAAACTCAAGGGATAGAAATGATATACATAGAAATCCGGTATTTTGCAATCAGGTAAAAAACTGTGGTCAAGTTTTAAATAGAGGCAAATATCTCGGTATCGATAAAAATAAACTAATTAAAATGAAGTTCTTTCTTTGGCCCAATTATCGACTAGAAGATTTAGCTTGTATGAATCGCTATTGGTTTAATACTCATAATGGCAGTCGTTTCAGTATGGTCAGGATACATATGTATCCACGGTTGAAAATTTGTTAGTTACAAGTCCATTTACATGAATTTTGCCATATATACATATATTATTAGGTAATAGAATACGTCGGCTATATGAAAACAAATAGATAGACGCGAGGATTGTCTTACATTCCATCCTGAAAGAGGATACTAATTTAATGACATACATATTATCAATTAGATCTATAAATAAATGAACAAAATCTTCTTATTTTATTTGTATAGGAATACAAAAAAAGATAAGAAGATTTTGTTCATTTATTTATTTTATAAAATAGGAAGTTTATAATGAACTTAAGGTCATTCTGTATATCAAAATGACTAATATTATTATTACTGATTAATCAAATTCACATCAAAAAATGAGAAATTATAAAAGGGGATAAGATTTTGTTTTATGGTAAAAAATTCATTCATCTCAGTTATTTTTCAAGAAAAAAAAGAAGAAAAGCGGGGGTCTGTTGACTTTCAAATAGTAAGTTTCACCAATAAGATACGAAGACTTACTTCCCATTTGGAATTGCACAGAAAAGACTATTCATCTCAGAGAGGTCTACGAAAAATTCTGGGAAAACGTCAACGGCTGCTGTCTTACTTATCAAAGAAAAATCGAGTACGCTATAAAGAATTAATTAGTGAGTTGGATATTCGGGAGTTAAAAAATCGTTAATTTAAAAATTTTTACTTAGTTTTTTCATTTATTGGATCTTGAGAATTTTGATAAACTTCTTTTCGTTTTCAGCAATTCATGTAAGAATGAATCGAGGAAAAACTTATGAATAGACCAGCTACAGAAAGAGACCTTATGATAGTCAATATGGGACCTCACCACCCATCAATGCACGGTGTTCTTCGTCTCATTGTTACCCTAGACGGTGAAAATGTTGTTGACTGCGAACCAATATTAGGTTATTTACACAGAGGAATGGAAAAAATTGCGGAAAACCGAACAATTATACAATTTTTACCTTATGTAACACGTTGGGATTATTTAGCTACTATGTTCACAGAAGCAATAACCGTAAATGGACCAGAACAATTGGGAAATATTCAAGTGCCTAAAAGAGCGAGCTATATCAGAGTCATTATGTTGGAGTTAAGTCGTCTAGTTTCTCATCTGTTATGGCTTGGACCTTTTATGGCGGATATTGGCGCACAGACCCCTTTTTTCTATATTTTCAGAGAAAGAGAATTAGTATATGATCTATTCGAAGCTGCGACTGGGATGAGAATGATGCATAATTATTTTCGTATCGGAGGAGTAGCAGCCGACCTGCCTTATGGCTGGATAGATAAATGTTTGGATTTCTGCGATTATTTTTTAACAGGAGTTGTTGAATATCAAAAACTTATTACGCGAAATCCCATTTTTTTAGAACGAGTTGAAGGAGTAGGCATTATTAGTGGAGAAGAAGCAATAAATTGGGGTTTATCCGGACCGATGCTACGAGCATCTGGAATACAATGGGATCTTCGTAAAGTTGATCATTATGAGTGTTACGACGAATTTCATTGGGAAATCCAGTGGCAAAAAGAAGGAGACTCGTTAGCTCGTTATTTAGTCCGAATCAGTGAAATGACGGAATCCATAAAAATAATTCAACAGGCCCTGGAAGGAATTCCAGGGGGTCCCTATGAGAATTTAGAAATCCGATGCTTTGATAGAGAAAGGGATCCAGAATGGAATGATTTTGAATATCGATTCATTAGTAAAAAACCTTCTCCCACATTTGAATTGCCGAAGCAAGAACTTTATGCGAGAGTTGAAGCCCCAAAGGGAGAATTGGGAATTTTTCTAATAGGGGACAAAAGTTGTTTTCCTTGGAGATGGAAAATTCGCCCGCCGGGTTTTATCAATTTGCAAATTCTTCCTCAGTTAGTTAAAGGAATGAAATTGGCTGATATTATGACGATACTAGGTAGCATAGATATCATTATGGGAGAAGTTGATCGTTGAAATGATAGTTTATACAACAGAAACAGAAATAGAAGTACAAGATATTCATTCTTTTTCCAGATTGGAATTTTTCAAAGAGGTCTATGGAATCGTATGGATCTTTGTCCCTATTTTGACTCTTGTATTGGGGATCACAGTAGGCGTACTGGTAATTGTATGGTTAGAAAGAGAGATATCCGCAGGAATACAACAACGTATTGGGCCTGAATACGCCGGTCCTTTGGGAATTCTTCAAGCTCTAGCAGATGGGACAAAACTGCTTTTCAAAGAGAATCTTTTTCCAGCTAGAGGAAATACCCGTTTATTCAGTATTGGACCATCTATAGCAGTCATATCTATTTTACTAAGTTTTTTAGTAATTCCTTTTAGCTATCATCTTGTTTTAGCTGATCTCAATATCGGTATTTTTTTATGGATTGCCATTTCAAGTATTGCCCCTGTTGGCCTTCTTATGTCAGGATACGGATCGAATAATAAATATTCCTTTTTAGGTGGTTTACGAGCTGCTGCTCAATCGATTAGTTATGAAATACCATTAACTTTATGTGTTTTATCAATATCTCTACGTGCGATTCGTTGAAATACAAACTTTTCTTTCTTTTCCCTATTCATTCTTTTCTTTCGCTTTAGAAAACAAAACAAGTTGAACGAATTGAATAGATATTCTTTATTATCCTTTTGGTTGATAAAGTAAATTAGATAGTTATATATGAGTGAAAGAAAGCAGCTTATCAATTTGCAGTAAAAAAAAAAAAAATGGAGTCTCATTTCCTATGTACAAGACAAGAGTTAAGTGGAAATAAACATAAGCGGAAGAGGTCCTTTACCCCAAGACTGGTTGATTAGACAACCCAGCTTGAAGCGGGCTCAAAAGATCAACCGTATGGCCTTTTCACTATCCTTTGTATGAATTACCTACCATACATGTATTATCAAACGAAACGGGCGATTGAACAAAAAATGAGTGGATGATTAGGAACACAAAAATGCACAAAGGATTAGTAATGGAGATTATGGAAATTTTCTAAAAAGATATTTCTGCATAACATAAAAAGAATACTAATTGGGGCTTTAAATTGGTAGAAATGATAAGGCAGTACTTCCCGCGATTCCGATCCAGAGTATGCTCCTATCCACCCATTAAAGCAATGACTATCAGGAACGAAATAATCCTTTCTTTTTGATTTTTGTTTTAGCCCCTTCTCTTATATCGGTTTTATAAGAAAGAAGAATAGGAACGAAAAACAAACAAGAGAAAAAAAAAAGAAATCTTTTTTATTCCGTCTTTTTCATATATTTAGCATAGATTTAGAGAGATATAATTTGTCTCATGATTCATTAGCTAATGTAACGTCTAATTCCTTTTCGTAATCGAAAATGATGGGTTGAAATAAACTATTTATTGATATTTCTGAAAGGAGTTTTTTATTTAAGGATTAAGTTATTACTCAACAAAGTCAAATTATTAACGGGTGAGATCAATTCGGAAGCGCCTTTTTTGATTATTCTTTTAGAGTATAGCAGACGGAATTCCATTGGTATAATTTTGGACCCTCAAATAGATTTTGACTCTTTCTATTCTACAACCATAGCTAGCTAAATAGTAAATAATACTGATCTGGTCCTTAGATTTTTTTTGACCCACGAGGAGCCGTATGAGGCGAAAACCTCATGTACGGTTCTGGAATAGCGGTGGGAACAGTGATGTTATCACCGACTATGATTATCTAACAGTTCAAGTACAGTTGATATAGTTGAGGCGCAGTCAAAATATGGTTTTTGGGGATGGAATTTGTGGCGTCAGCCTATAGGATTTCTCGTTTTTCTAATTTCTGCCCTAGCCGAATGCGAGAGATTACCCTTTGATTTACCAGAAGCGGAGGAAGAATTAGTAGCAGGTTATCAAACCGAATATTCGGGTATCAAATTTGGTTTATTTTATGTTGCTTCCTATCTAAATCTATTACTTTCTTCGTTATTTGTAACGGTTCTTTACTTGGGTGGTTGGAATATTTCCATTCCATACATATTTGTTCCTGAGCTATTTGAAATAAATAAAGTGGATGGAATCTTTGGAACTACAATTGGTATCTTTATTACATTAGCTAAAACTTATTTGTTCTTGTTTATTTCTATCACAACAAGATGGACTTTACCTAGGTTAAGAATGGACCAACTTTTAAATCTTGGATGGAAATTTCTTTTACCAATATCTCTCGGTAATCTATTATTAACAACCTCTTTTCAACTTTTTTCACTGTAAATAGCAAACAATAGACTTGGTTCAAGTTCAAACAAGAGAAAGAAACGAAGATCAAACTATTCATATAGATTCCTGATATGTTCCCTATGGTAACTGGGTTCATGAATTATGGTCAACAAACAGTACGAGCAGCAAGGTACATTGGTCAAAGTTTCATGATTACCTTATCCCACGCAAATCGTTTGCCTGTAACTATTCAATATCCTTATGAAAAATTAATCACATCGGAGCGTTTCCGTGGCCGAATCCATTTCGAATTTGATAAATGTATTGCTTGTGAAGTATGTGTTCGTGTATGTCCTATAGATCTGCCTGTTGTTGATTGGAAATTTGAAACTGATATTCGAAAAAAACGATTACTTAATTACAGTATTGATTTCGGAATTTGTATATTTTGTGGTAACTGTGTTGAGTATTGTCCAACAAATTGTTTATCGATGACTGAAGAATATGAACTTTCTACTTACGACCGTCACGAGTTGAATTATAATCAAATTGCTTTGGGCCGTTTACCAATGTCAGTAATTGATGATTATACAATTCGAACAATTTTGAATTCGCCTCAAAGAAAAACTGAGTAGGTAACCGCCCTATAAATAAAGAGAAATTACCAATTCTTAAGGTTCCGTTTTTTGGTTTAAATTAAAAGAATGAGATAAGGTCTTTCTCTTTGTTTGGCCAATAATGAAAAATTCAACTAGAAATTCATTGGTTGATGAGAATTTCGACTTTTTTATTAAAAATCTATCAATAGAGTCGTAATTTTTTCGAAATATATACTTTCAAAAAATATCCTTATTCTTTCTTAATTTAAGAAAATAAAAGAATCAAAAAAGAAACTGTCCAACAATTGTACCCATATCATACCTAATAGATTAGAATTGAATTCAATTAGGAACCTATCATAATTCTTTCAAATTCACATTTTGTAGCCGCTGCCCAGCTCCTTATTTATGTAGGAGCCATAAATGTTTTAATCATATTTGCTGTCATGTTCATGAAGGGTTCAGAATATTACAAGGATTTGAATCTGTCGATCGTTGGGGATGGGGTTACTTCACTGGTTTGTACAAGTATTCTTCTTTCGCTAATTACTACTATTTTCGATACGTCATGGTACGGGATTATTTGGACTACAAGATCAAACCAACTTATAGAACAAGATTTGATAAGTAATAGTCAACAAATTGGAATTCATTTATCAACAGATTTTTTTCTTCCGTTTGAACTGATTTCAATAATTCTTTTAGTTGGTTTGATAGGCGCAATTGCTGTGGCTCGTCAGTAATAAATCGTTATAACTAGCAACAGCAAACAATCCAAATTTCACTTTCTTCTATGTTATCCCACCTATTTCACAAAAATTCTATTTGAATACTGTTCATGTCTAAAAGGGAGATTCTTTTATTTGATCTATTTTCAATACATTCTTTTGTTCCGTACTTGTTTTGTTCTATTCTAGTCAATCTCGAATCTGTTGAATTTTTGTTCATATTGAAATGAACCAACATTGATAAGGAGTTGGTCAATGATGCTCGAACATGTACTTGTTTTGAGTGCCTATTTATTTTCTATCGGTATTTATGGATTAATCACGAGTCGAAACATGGTTAGGGCTCTTATGTGTCTTGAACTTATATTGAATGCAGTTAATATCAATTTTGTAACATTTTCTGATTTTTTTGATAGTCGCCAGTTAAAGGGAGATATTTTCTCAATTTTTGTTATAGCTATTGCAGCCGCTGAAGCAGCTATTGGGTTGGCTATTGTTTCGTCAATTTATCGTAACAGAAAATCAACGCGTATCAATCAATCGACTTTATTGAATAAGTAGGAATAATAAATTGAATAAGTAGGAATAATAATCAAAATTAGAATATCCACCAATTTGAATTAGCATGTAGAATATGTTAGAATCTAGATTCTATTTACGAAAACGTAATAAATCAAAGTATCTTAGCCACTTCTCATGAGCTGATCCAGAAGTCCATTGATTAGAAAATTTCTGGTAAATCGTTGATTCATCTGGCGTTTAAATATATGATTCATTTACAAGTTTACTAGATCGAAATTTGATAACGTTCAAAAATTCATAGATCCCATGTCACATTCAGTAAAAATTTATGATACATGCATAGGGTGTACCCAATGTGTCCGAGCGTGCCCCACCGATGTGTTAGAAATGATACCTTGGGATGGATGCAAAGCTAAACAAATTGCTTCCGCCCCAAGAACAGAAGACTGTGTTGGTTGTAAGAGATGTGAATCTGCCTGTCCAACGGATTTCTTGAGTGTTCGAGTTTATTTATGGCATGAAACAACTCGAAGTATGGGTCTAGCTTATTGATATGTTCCGTAAAACCCACTTGAATACATTTTGAATACATTTTCTTTTTTACTGAAAAAACCCGTACTCAAAAAAAAAGAATAAAGATTCTATTTTCGAGCGCGGGTTTTTCTGGTCCAAGTGTATCTTGTCTTTACCACGAATTATTTTCCTTGGTTAACAATAATTGTAGTTTTGCCAATATCTGCGGGCTCTTTAATTTTCTTTCTTCCTCATAGAGGAAATAAGCTAATTAGGTGGTATACCATTTCTATATCCACCTTAGAACTACTTCTAATGACCTATGTATTTTGTTATCATTTCCAATTGGACGATCAATTAATCCAGCTGGCGGAAGATTATAAATGGATCAATTTTTTTGATTTTTACTGGAGATTGGGAATAGATGGACTTTCTATAGGACCTATTTTACTGACAGGATTTATCACAACTTTAGCTACTTTAGCGGCTTGGCCAGTTACTCGGGATTCCCGACTATTCCATTTCCTGATGTTAGCAATGTACAGTGGTCAAATAGGATCATTTTCTTCTCGAGACCTTTTGCTTTTTTTCATCATGTGGGAGTTAGAATTAATTCCTGTTTATCTACTTCTATCTATGTGGGGGGGAAAGAAACGTCTGTATTCAGCTACAAAGTTTATTTTGTACACTGCGGGAGGTTCCATTTTTCTATTAGTAGGGGTTTTGGGTATCGGTTTATATGGTTCTAATGAACCAACATTCAATTTTGAAACATTAGCTAATCAATCGTATCCTCTCGCACTGGAAATAATATTCTATATTGGATTTCTTATTGCTTTTGCTGTCAAATCACCGATTATACCCTTACATACATGGTTACCAGACACCCATGGGGAGGCACATTATAGTACTTGTATGCTTCTAGCCGGAATCTTATTAAAAATGGGAGCATATGGATTAGTTCGGATCAATATGGAATTATTACCCCATGCTCATTCTATATTTTCTCCCTGGTTGATGATAGTAGGCACAATGCAAATAATTTATGCAGCTTCAACATCTCTTGCTCAACGTAATTTAAAAAAAAGAATAGCCTATTCCTCTGTATCTCATATGGGTTTCATAATTATAGGAATTGGCTCTATAAACGATACGGGACTCAACGGAGCCTTTTTACAAATAATATCTCATGGATTTATTGGCGCTGCACTTTTTTTCTTGGCAGGAACGAGTTATGATAGAATACGTCTTGTTTATCTCGACGAAATGGGCGGAATGGCTCTTCCAATTCCAAAAATGTTTACGATGTTCAGTATCTTATCGATGGCTTCTCTTGCATTACCGGGCATGAGTGGTTTTGTTGCAGAATTGATAGTCTTTTTTGGAATAATTAGCAGTCAAAAATTTTTTTTAATGCCAAAAATCTTAATTATTTTTGTAATGGCAATTGGAATGATATTAACTCCTATTTATTTATTATCTATGTTACGTCAAATATTCTACGGATACAAGCTATTTAATGCTCCAAACTCCTCTTTTTTTGATTCTGGACCAAGAGAGTTATTTGTTTCGATCTCTATCTTTCTACCCGTAATAGGTATTGGTATTTATCCGGATTTCGTTTTATCACTATCGGGTGAGAAAGTCGAAGCTATTCTAGCTAATTATTTTTATAGATAGGTTTTAGGAATCAAAAAAAGAAATCCTATTTAAAATAATTTTGAAAATGATTCGCTTTACAATTGAAAAAGGTGAAAAAAAAAAATTCTTTTTAAAGAAAGTAAAAATAAAATTGAATTTGAATCAGATATGTTTGGCCTTTGTGAGAACCTTTTGAATCAAGTACAAGTAGCGGAGTGATTCAAAAGGTTCTTTTCTTGGCGGCTTACATTAAGTTTTCTTATGTATATTCTATGCTGTCCTATGTTTGTATTTGTTCTGCTTTTTCATTCAATTCGATGTTAATGGAAATGAACCATAGCTATGTAAACCTATTCCTAATAGATTGACCCCAAAATAGCATATCCAAATTATAAGAAAGCCCGCGGAAGCCACAATTGCAGAATTTACACCTTCCAAATTTTGATTTGTTCGGGTATGTAAATAAATCGCGAATATGGTCCAAGTAATAAATGCCCAAGTTTCCTTGGGATCCCAATTCCAATATGATCCCCATGCCTCATTAGCCCATACTGCTCCCGAAAGAATCCCTATGGTTAAAAAGAGAAACCCGAGACTAATAATACGATAACTCCAATAATCCAATTGTTGAACCAATTGATACCTGTAATAATTTCGAGAATAAATAAAATAAGTGTTTAGTAAAACATTCTTTCTCTCATCCAGGTATTTCATTTCCCCAAAGGAAAATGCCGTATTTAATAAAATATTGCTTTTGCTAAAAATCTTTATGACTTTTCGAAATGTAATGACTAGAAGGGCTACTGATAATAATGATCCACATAAAAGAGCTGCATAGCCAAATACCATCATACTTACGTGCATCATTAACCACTGGGATTGGAGAGCAGGTACTAATAGCGCGGATTGATGCATTTTGGTTAAAAGACCCGAAGTAACAAAGCCTTGGGTAAAAATAGCACTTGATGCGGTTATTGCACTTAAAGCATTTTTATGCTTTTTAAAATGAAAATAGGAAACCATATGAATAATGGAGAAACTCCATGAAAGAAAGATTAATGATTCATATAAATTACTTAATGGAAAATGCCCCGAATAAATCCAACGAGTGACTAATAATCCTGTTATACAGAAAAGGGTGGCTATCATACCCCTTTCTGATGAATCATATAGTCCTACGACTTCATCGACTAATAAAGTTAAAAAATGAATTGTAATTACAATTGAAACGATCGAAAAGGATATATGAGTTAATATATGTTCTAAAATTGAAAAAATCATAAAATAAAGATTATGAAAAAAGGAGAAGAGAAGGTTTCTCGATTATTATTATATGGAATGGAAATTCGGAATTTTTTTATTTTATTATAGGATTTATATTATACCTTTTTTATAAGACGCTATGCCGCCACTCGGACTCGAACCGAGATGCTCTAGCACTGCTTCCTAAGAGCAGCGTGTCTACCAATTTCACCATAGCGGCTTGCTCAAAATAATAATAACTCATGTTTTATTCATATTCAACCGTCGAGATTGAATGAAGGGGTCAATCCAATGCAATATTGATTTTGTAGGAAGCTTTAAAATTGATGAATAAAAACAGGTTTCATTTCAATAGAAGTTTGAGGGTTAAAAAAAGAATCTTTATTATCCTTTTTTTATTTAATTAAAAATTTCTAGTTTCTAAAGTAAAGTAGCAAGAACGGAAGTTTTGTAGTTCCTGTTTTACTAAAATCGAACTTTTTCGTTCTAACTAAAAAACGAAAAAGTTGTGACTTCCATTCATGAATAGAGCTCAAAATGTTATTTATCATTTCCGTTTGTTAATAATTCATTTGATTTACATATAATATGATTTTTATGAATGAATCATTGAATAAAGAAGATGGTTTTGAGTATCACAATTTAAACATGGCATCTACAGATTTAAAAGGATTTCTAATTTAAAATTCGAAAAAAATGACTTGCTTCATCTTCCCATACAAACATAGGATTTTTTTTCACTTTAAATTGAGGCATTATTTGTGTATCCACTAAATAGGAAAAGGTCTCTTTCCCAATTGGGTTTATGGGAAGGATATATAGTAATTCAGAGTAATACTACTTTAGATTCAGAAAGTTACAAAATGAAAACTTCATCAATGAGTTTCAAGAACCCATTGATTTTGACTAAACTAAGGATCTTATATATCTTCTGCTATAATAATAATAAATTATAGATAATAAATACGATATAGAAAATAGAAATAAAACACTAACAAGTTATTATAATACACAAATAGGAATAGGCGATGGGGAAATAAGAATCCCCCACCCCGAAAAAAAAAAGAAAAGATGAACTCAACTAATTACAAAATTATTCAAAAATGAAAAGTAAATTACTACTAAAAAATAAAAAAAGAAATACATAAAAAATGAAAAATAATAGATAAGTAGAAAAAAAATTATTCAAGCATTTTTTATTTATTTATTTGTATTTGACATAGAAAAAAAACTTTTTGAATTTCCTGTAGAAAGAGATTTTGCTAATGAAAAAGCTTTCAACGCTGCTCGATACCCTTTCTTTTTCCAAATATTTTTACGAATACGCTTTTTTGATATAGAAGTACGTTTTTTTGGAACTGCCATTCGAAAAAAAGAAATGATTTAGTACTATACTAGTATGTGAAAGACATTTATAAAAAAAATATATACTTTACTTTTCATTTTATTCCTCTCAATTTGAATTCTTCTATACTTCTAAATTTCAATATTTATAAAATAGACTGTTTTCAAAAAAAAGAAATCTTTTTTATTTTTCACAAATTTTTTCGTTATATTAATAATAATATGTAAAGAACGGAAATAAAAATATCAAACACTTTTTTTTTATAAAATAAGCGTAAATCTTATTTATTGGAATGAACAAGAATAAAAGTCTTCAAGAAAATTATTAAGTATTAAGTAAGAAAAAAAAATTTTTATGGAGTATACATATAAATATTCATGGATCATACCTTTGGTTCCACTTCCTATTTTAATAGGAGTAGGACTTCTGCTTTTTCCGACATCAACAAAAAACCTTCGCCGCATGTGGGCTTTTCCCAGTATTTTATTGTTAAGTATAGTTATGCTTTTTTCGGTTGATCTATCTATTCAACAAATTAATAGAAGTTCCACATATCAATATGTATGGTCTTGGGCCATCAATAATGATTTATCTTTTGAGTTCGGCTACTTTCTTGATTCACTTACTTCCATTATGTTAATATTAATAACTACTGTTGGAATTTTTGTTCTTATTTATAGTGACAATTTTATGTCTCATGATCAGGGATATTTGAGATTTTTTGCTTATCTGAGTTTATTCAATACTTCAATGTTGGGATTAGTTACTAGTTCTAATTTGATACAAATTTATATTTATTGGGAACTGGTTGGAATGTGTTCTTATCTATTAATAGGTCTTTGGTTCACACGACCCCTTGCAGCAAATGCTTGTCAAAAAGCATTTGTAACTAATCATATAGGCGATTTTGGATTATTATTAGGAATCTTAGGCCTTTATTGGATAATAGGCAGTTTTGAATTTCAAGATTTGTTCGAACTATGCAATAACTTTATTTTAATTTCAAAAAATCAGGGTCAGTTTTTATTTCTTACTTTATGTGCCTTTCTTTTATTTGGTGGCGCAATTGCTAAATCCGCACAATTTCCCCTTCATGTATGCTTACCTGATGCTATGGAAGGACCTACTCCTATTTCGGCTCTTATTCATGCTGCTACTATGGTAGCAGCGGGGATTTTTCTTGTAGCCCGCTTTGTACCTATTTTTATATTCATACCTTCCATAATGAAGCTAATATCTTTCATAGGCATAGTAACAGTACTCTTAGGGGCTACTTTAGCTGTTGCTCAAAAAGATATTAAGAGAGGCTTAGCCTATTCTACAATGTCTCAATTGGGTTATATAATGTTAGCTTTGGGCATGGGATCTTATCAAGCCGCTTTATATCATTTGATTACTCATATTCATTCAATGGAAGCTGTTGTTGGATATTCTCCGTATAAAAGCCAGAATCTTGTTTTTATGGGCGGTTTAAGAAAACATGTGCCAATTACAAAAACGGCTTTTTTAGTAGGAACGCTATTATTCTCTTTATTAACAACTAATAATAACCAACATACTTTTTTGTTTTGGAAGAAGCCATATGAAATTCGGAGTAAAGTCAAAAGGGAGGCTTTTCTGACTATTACTCATTTTGAATCTAATAAAACTTTTTATTATCCTCATGAATCGGATAATACTATGCTATTTTCTATCCTTTTATTGGTTCTATTTACTCTCTTTATTGGAGTTATAGGAATTCCTTTCAATCAACAAGAAATTCATTTAGATATATTATCTAAATTGTTAACTCCAGCTATTTATCTTTTCTTTTACATCAAAATTCAAAAGATTCTGTAGATTGGTATGAATTTTTCACAAATGCAATTTTTTCAGTCAGTATAGCTTTTTTTGGAATATTTATAGCATCCTTTTTATTCGTCTTTACAAAATTTCAACTTCTTTAATTTTTTTTGTGATTGGTCATATAATCGTGCTTATATAGATACTTTTTATGACATGTCCTTAACAAAAACTATAAGACAATTATCTGAACTAACCGAATTTTTTGATAGGCGAACTATTGATGGAATTCTAAATGGGTTAGGCATTTCCTGTTTTTTATTTTTTAATAGGAGAAAGTATAAAATACATAGGGGAAAGTCGCATTTCTACTTATCTATTATTTTTCATTTTTTATGTATTTCTTTTTTTTATTTTTTAGTAGTCATTTACTTTTCATTTTTGAATAATTTTGTAATTAGTTGAGTTCATCTTTTCTTTTTTTTTTCGGGGTGGGGGATTCTTATTTCCCCATCGCCTATTCCTATTTGTGTATTATAATAACTTGTTAGTGTTTTATTTCTATTTTCTATATCGTATTTATTATCTATAATTTATTATTATTATAGCAGAAGATATATAAGATCCTTAGTTTAGTCAAAATCAATGGGTTCTTGAAACTCATTGATGAAGTTTTCATTTTGTAACTTTCTGAATCTAAAGTAGTATTACTCTGAATTACTATATATCCTTCCCATAAACCCAATTGGGAAAGAGACCTTTTCCTATTTAGTGGATACACAAATAATGCCTCAATTTAAAGTGAAAAAAAATCCTATGTTTGTATGGGAAGATGAAGCAAGTCATTTTTTTCGAATTTTAAATTAGAAATCCTTTTAAATCTGTAGATGCCATGTTTAAATTGTGATACTCAAAACCATCTTCTTTATTCAATGATTCATTCATAAAAATCATATTATATGTAAATCAAATGAATTATTAACAAACGGAAATGATAAATAACATTTTGAGCTCTATTCATGAATGGAAGTCACAACTTTTTCGTTTTTTAGTTAGAACGAAAAAGTTCGATTTTAGTAAAACAGGAACTACAAAACTTCCGTTCTTGCTACTTTACTTTAGAAACTAGAAATTTTTAATTAAATAAAAAAAGGATAATAAAGATTCTTTTTTTAACCCTCAAACTTCTATTGAAATGAAACCTGTTTTTATTCATCAATTTTAAAGCTTCCTACAAAATCAATATTGCATTGGATTGACCCCTTCATTCAATCTCGACGGTTGAATATGAATAAAACATGAGTTATTATTATTTTGAGCAAGCCGCTATGGTGAAATTGGTAGACACGCTGCTCTTAGGAAGCAGTGCTAGAGCATCTCGGTTCGAGTCCGAGTGGCGGCATAGCGTCTTATAAAAAAGGTATAATATAAATCCTATAATAAAATAAAAAAATTCCGAATTTCCATTCCATATAATAATAATCGAGAAACCTTCTCTTCTCCTTTTTTCATAATCTTTATTTTATGATTTTTTCAATTTTAGAACATATATTAACTCATATATCCTTTTCGATCGTTTCAATTGTAATTACAATTCATTTTTTAACTTTATTAGTCGATGAAGTCGTAGGACTATATGATTCATCAGAAAGGGGTATGATAGCCACCCTTTTCTGTATAACAGGATTATTAGTCACTCGTTGGATTTATTCGGGGCATTTTCCATTAAGTAATTTATATGAATCATTAATCTTTCTTTCATGGAGTTTCTCCATTATTCATATGGTTTCCTATTTTCATTTTAAAAAGCATAAAAATGCTTTAAGTGCAATAACCGCATCAAGTGCTATTTTTACCCAAGGCTTTGTTACTTCGGGTCTTTTAACCAAAATGCATCAATCCGCGCTATTAGTACCTGCTCTCCAATCCCAGTGGTTAATGATGCACGTAAGTATGATGGTATTTGGCTATGCAGCTCTTTTATGTGGATCATTATTATCAGTAGCCCTTCTAGTCATTACATTTCGAAAAGTCATAAAGATTTTTAGCAAAAGCAATATTTTATTAAATACGGCATTTTCCTTTGGGGAAATGAAATACCTGGATGAGAGAAAGAATGTTTTACTAAACACTTATTTTATTTATTCTCGAAATTATTACAGGTATCAATTGGTTCAACAATTGGATTATTGGAGTTATCGTATTATTAGTCTCGGGTTTCTCTTTTTAACCATAGGGATTCTTTCGGGAGCAGTATGGGCTAATGAGGCATGGGGATCATATTGGAATTGGGATCCCAAGGAAACTTGGGCATTTATTACTTGGACCATATTCGCGATTTATTTACATACCCGAACAAATCAAAATTTGGAAGGTGTAAATTCTGCAATTGTGGCTTCCGCGGGCTTTCTTATAATTTGGATATGCTATTTTGGGGTCAATCTATTAGGAATAGGTTTACATAGCTATGGTTCATTTCCATTAACATCGAATTGAATGAAAAAGCAGAACAAATACAAACATAGGACAGCATAGAATATACATAAGAAAACTTAATGTAAGCCGCCAAGAAAAGAACCTTTTGAATCACTCCGCTACTTGTACTTGATTCAAAAGGTTCTCACAAAGGCCAAACATATCTGATTCAAATTCAATTTTATTTTTACTTTCTTTAAAAAGAATTTTTTTTTTTCACCTTTTTCAATTGTAAAGCGAATCATTTTCAAAATTATTTTAAATAGGATTTCTTTTTTTGATTCCTAAAACCTATCTATAAAAATAATTAGCTAGAATAGCTTCGACTTTCTCACCCGATAGTGATAAAACGAAATCCGGATAAATACCAATACCTATTACGGGTAGAAAGATAGAGATCGAAACAAATAACTCTCTTGGTCCAGAATCAAAAAAAGAGGAGTTTGGAGCATTAAATAGCTTGTATCCGTAGAATATTTGACGTAACATAGATAATAAATAAATAGGAGTTAATATCATTCCAATTGCCATTACAAAAATAATTAAGATTTTTGGCATTAAAAAAAATTTTTGACTGCTAATTATTCCAAAAAAGACTATCAATTCTGCAACAAAACCACTCATGCCCGGTAATGCAAGAGAAGCCATCGATAAGATACTGAACATCGTAAACATTTTTGGAATTGGAAGAGCCATTCCGCCCATTTCGTCGAGATAAACAAGACGTATTCTATCATAACTCGTTCCTGCCAAGAAAAAAAGTGCAGCGCCAATAAATCCATGAGATATTATTTGTAAAAAGGCTCCGTTGAGTCCCGTATCGTTTATAGAGCCAATTCCTATAATTATGAAACCCATATGAGATACAGAGGAATAGGCTATTCTTTTTTTTAAATTACGTTGAGCAAGAGATGTTGAAGCTGCATAAATTATTTGCATTGTGCCTACTATCATCAACCAGGGAGAAAATATAGAATGAGCATGGGGTAATAATTCCATATTGATCCGAACTAATCCATATGCTCCCATTTTTAATAAGATTCCGGCTAGAAGCATACAAGTACTATAATGTGCCTCCCCATGGGTGTCTGGTAACCATGTATGTAAGGGTATAATCGGTGATTTGACAGCAAAAGCAATAAGAAATCCAATATAGAATATTATTTCCAGTGCGAGAGGATACGATTGATTAGCTAATGTTTCAAAATTGAATGTTGGTTCATTAGAACCATATAAACCGATACCCAAAACCCCTACTAATAGAAAAATGGAACCTCCCGCAGTGTACAAAATAAACTTTGTAGCTGAATACAGACGTTTCTTTCCCCCCCACATAGATAGAAGTAGATAAACAGGAATTAATTCTAACTCCCACATGATGAAAAAAAGCAAAAGGTCTCGAGAAGAAAATGATCCTATTTGACCACTGTACATTGCTAACATCAGGAAATGGAATAGTCGGGAATCCCGAGTAACTGGCCAAGCCGCTAAAGTAGCTAAAGTTGTGATAAATCCTGTCAGTAAAATAGGTCCTATAGAAAGTCCATCTATTCCCAATCTCCAGTAAAAATCAAAAAAATTGATCCATTTATAATCTTCCGCCAGCTGGATTAATTGATCGTCCAATTGGAAATGATAACAAAATACATAGGTCATTAGAAGTAGTTCTAAGGTGGATATAGAAATGGTATACCACCTAATTAGCTTATTTCCTCTATGAGGAAGAAAGAAAATTAAAGAGCCCGCAGATATTGGCAAAACTACAATTATTGTTAACCAAGGAAAATAATTCGTGGTAAAGACAAGATACACTTGGACCAGAAAAACCCGCGCTCGAAAATAGAATCTTTATTCTTTTTTTTTGAGTACGGGTTTTTTCAGTAAAAAAGAAAATGTATTCAAAATGTATTCAAGTGGGTTTTACGGAACATATCAATAAGCTAGACCCATACTTCGAGTTGTTTCATGCCATAAATAAACTCGAACACTCAAGAAATCCGTTGGACAGGCAGATTCACATCTCTTACAACCAACACAGTCTTCTGTTCTTGGGGCGGAAGCAATTTGTTTAGCTTTGCATCCATCCCAAGGTATCATTTCTAACACATCGGTGGGGCACGCTCGGACACATTGGGTACACCCTATGCATGTATCATAAATTTTTACTGAATGTGACATGGGATCTATGAATTTTTGAACGTTATCAAATTTCGATCTAGTAAACTTGTAAATGAATCATATATTTAAACGCCAGATGAATCAACGATTTACCAGAAATTTTCTAATCAATGGACTTCTGGATCAGCTCATGAGAAGTGGCTAAGATACTTTGATTTATTACGTTTTCGTAAATAGAATCTAGATTCTAACATATTCTACATGCTAATTCAAATTGGTGGATATTCTAATTTTGATTATTATTCCTACTTATTCAATTTATTATTCCTACTTATTCAATAAAGTCGATTGATTGATACGCGTTGATTTTCTGTTACGATAAATTGACGAAACAATAGCCAACCCAATAGCTGCTTCAGCGGCTGCAATAGCTATAACAAAAATTGAGAAAATATCTCCCTTTAACTGGCGACTATCAAAAAAATCAGAAAATGTTACAAAATTGATATTAACTGCATTCAATATAAGTTCAAGACACATAAGAGCCCTAACCATGTTTCGACTCGTGATTAATCCATAAATACCGATAGAAAATAAATAGGCACTCAAAACAAGTACATGTTCGAGCATCATTGACCAACTCCTTATCAATGTTGGTTCATTTCAATATGAACAAAAATTCAACAGATTCGAGATTGACTAGAATAGAACAAAACAAGTACGGAACAAAAGAATGTATTGAAAATAGATCAAATAAAAGAATCTCCCTTTTAGACATGAACAGTATTCAAATAGAATTTTTGTGAAATAGGTGGGATAACATAGAAGAAAGTGAAATTTGGATTGTTTGCTGTTGCTAGTTATAACGATTTATTACTGACGAGCCACAGCAATTGCGCCTATCAAACCAACTAAAAGAATTATTGAAATCAGTTCAAACGGAAGAAAAAAATCTGTTGATAAATGAATTCCAATTTGTTGACTATTACTTATCAAATCTTGTTCTATAAGTTGGTTTGATCTTGTAGTCCAAATAATCCCGTACCATGACGTATCGAAAATAGTAGTAATTAGCGAAAGAAGAATACTTGTACAAACCAGTGAAGTAACCCCATCCCCAACGATCGACAGATTCAAATCCTTGTAATATTCTGAACCCTTCATGAACATGACAGCAAATATGATTAAAACATTTATGGCTCCTACATAAATAAGGAGCTGGGCAGCGGCTACAAAATGTGAATTTGAAAGAATTATGATAGGTTCCTAATTGAATTCAATTCTAATCTATTAGGTATGATATGGGTACAATTGTTGGACAGTTTCTTTTTTGATTCTTTTATTTTCTTAAATTAAGAAAGAATAAGGATATTTTTTGAAAGTATATATTTCGAAAAAATTACGACTCTATTGATAGATTTTTAATAAAAAAGTCGAAATTCTCATCAACCAATGAATTTCTAGTTGAATTTTTCATTATTGGCCAAACAAAGAGAAAGACCTTATCTCATTCTTTTAATTTAAACCAAAAAACGGAACCTTAAGAATTGGTAATTTCTCTTTATTTATAGGGCGGTTACCTACTCAGTTTTTCTTTGAGGCGAATTCAAAATTGTTCGAATTGTATAATCATCAATTACTGACATTGGTAAACGGCCCAAAGCAATTTGATTATAATTCAACTCGTGACGGTCGTAAGTAGAAAGTTCATATTCTTCAGTCATCGATAAACAATTTGTTGGACAATACTCAACACAGTTACCACAAAATATACAAATTCCGAAATCAATACTGTAATTAAGTAATCGTTTTTTTCGAATATCAGTTTCAAATTTCCAATCAACAACAGGCAGATCTATAGGACATACACGAACACATACTTCACAAGCAATACATTTATCAAATTCGAAATGGATTCGGCCACGGAAACGCTCCGATGTGATTAATTTTTCATAAGGATATTGAATAGTTACAGGCAAACGATTTGCGTGGGATAAGGTAATCATGAAACTTTGACCAATGTACCTTGCTGCTCGTACTGTTTGTTGACCATAATTCATGAACCCAGTTACCATAGGGAACATATCAGGAATCTATATGAATAGTTTGATCTTCGTTTCTTTCTCTTGTTTGAACTTGAACCAAGTCTATTGTTTGCTATTTACAGTGAAAAAAGTTGAAAAGAGGTTGTTAATAATAGATTACCGAGAGATATTGGTAAAAGAAATTTCCATCCAAGATTTAAAAGTTGGTCCATTCTTAACCTAGGTAAAGTCCATCTTGTTGTGATAGAAATAAACAAGAACAAATAAGTTTTAGCTAATGTAATAAAGATACCAATTGTAGTTCCAAAGATTCCATCCACTTTATTTATTTCAAATAGCTCAGGAACAAATATGTATGGAATGGAAATATTCCAACCACCCAAGTAAAGAACCGTTACAAATAACGAAGAAAGTAATAGATTTAGATAGGAAGCAACATAAAATAAACCAAATTTGATACCCGAATATTCGGTTTGATAACCTGCTACTAATTCTTCCTCCGCTTCTGGTAAATCAAAGGGTAATCTCTCGCATTCGGCTAGGGCAGAAATTAGAAAAACGAGAAATCCTATAGGCTGACGCCACAAATTCCATCCCCAAAAACCATATTTTGACTGCGCCTCAACTATATCAACTGTACTTGAACTGTTAGATAATCATAGTCGGTGATAACATCACTGTTCCCACCGCTATTCCAGAACCGTACATGAGGTTTTCGCCTCATACGGCTCCTCGTGGGTCAAAAAAAATCTAAGGACCAGATCAGTATTATTTACTATTTAGCTAGCTATGGTTGTAGAATAGAAAGAGTCAAAATCTATTTGAGGGTCCAAAATTATACCAATGGAATTCCGTCTGCTATACTCTAAAAGAATAATCAAAAAAGGCGCTTCCGAATTGATCTCACCCGTTAATAATTTGACTTTGTTGAGTAATAACTTAATCCTTAAATAAAAAACTCCTTTCAGAAATATCAATAAATAGTTTATTTCAACCCATCATTTTCGATTACGAAAAGGAATTAGACGTTACATTAGCTAATGAATCATGAGACAAATTATATCTCTCTAAATCTATGCTAAATATATGAAAAAGACGGAATAAAAAAGATTTCTTTTTTTTTTCTCTTGTTTGTTTTTCGTTCCTATTCTTCTTTCTTATAAAACCGATATAAGAGAAGGGGCTAAAACAAAAATCAAAAAGAAAGGATTATTTCGTTCCTGATAGTCATTGCTTTAATGGGTGGATAGGAGCATACTCTGGATCGGAATCGCGGGAAGTACTGCCTTATCATTTCTACCAATTTAAAGCCCCAATTAGTATTCTTTTTATGTTATGCAGAAATATCTTTTTAGAAAATTTCCATAATCTCCATTACTAATCCTTTGTGCATTTTTGTGTTCCTAATCATCCACTCATTTTTTGTTCAATCGCCCGTTTCGTTTGATAATACATGTATGGTAGGTAATTCATACAAAGGATAGTGAAAAGGCCATACGGTTGATCTTTTGAGCCCGCTTCAAGCTGGGTTGTCTAATCAACCAGTCTTGGGGTAAAGGACCTCTTCCGCTTATGTTTATTTCCACTTAACTCTTGTCTTGTACATAGGAAATGAGACTCCATTTTTTTTTTTTTTACTGCAAATTGATAAGCTGCTTTCTTTCACTCATATATAACTATCTAATTTACTTTATCAACCAAAAGGATAATAAAGAATATCTATTCAATTCGTTCAACTTGTTTTGTTTTCTAAAGCGAAAGAAAAGAATGAATAGGGAAAAGAAAGAAAAGTTTGTATTTCAACGAATCGCACGTAGAGATATTGATAAAACACATAAAGTTAATGGTATTTCATAACTAATCGATTGAGCAGCAGCTCGTAAACCACCTAAAAAGGAATATTTATTATTCGATCCGTATCCTGACATAAGAAGGCCAACAGGGGCAATACTTGAAATGGCAATCCATAAAAAAATACCGATATTGAGATCAGCTAAAACAAGATGATAGCTAAAAGGAATTACTAAAAAACTTAGTAAAATAGATATGACTGCTATAGATGGTCCAATACTGAATAAACGGGTATTTCCTCTAGCTGGAAAAAGATTCTCTTTGAAAAGCAGTTTTGTCCCATCTGCTAGAGCTTGAAGAATTCCCAAAGGACCGGCGTATTCAGGCCCAATACGTTGTTGTATTCCTGCGGATATCTCTCTTTCTAACCATACAATTACCAGTACGCCTACTGTGATCCCCAATACAAGAGTCAAAATAGGGACAAAGATCCATACGATTCCATAGACCTCTTTGAAAAATTCCAATCTGGAAAAAGAATGAATATCTTGTACTTCTATTTCTGTTTCTGTTGTATAAACTATCATTTCAACGATCAACTTCTCCCATAATGATATCTATGCTACCTAGTATCGTCATAATATCAGCCAATTTCATTCCTTTAACTAACTGAGGAAGAATTTGCAAATTGATAAAACCCGGCGGGCGAATTTTCCATCTCCAAGGAAAACAACTTTTGTCCCCTATTAGAAAAATTCCCAATTCTCCCTTTGGGGCTTCAACTCTCGCATAAAGTTCTTGCTTCGGCAATTCAAATGTGGGAGAAGGTTTTTTACTAATGAATCGATATTCAAAATCATTCCATTCTGGATCCCTTTCTCTATCAAAGCATCGGATTTCTAAATTCTCATAGGGACCCCCTGGAATTCCTTCCAGGGCCTGTTGAATTATTTTTATGGATTCCGTCATTTCACTGATTCGGACTAAATAACGAGCTAACGAGTCTCCTTCTTTTTGCCACTGGATTTCCCAATGAAATTCGTCGTAACACTCATAATGATCAACTTTACGAAGATCCCATTGTATTCCAGATGCTCGTAGCATCGGTCCGGATAAACCCCAATTTATTGCTTCTTCTCCACTAATAATGCCTACTCCTTCAACTCGTTCTAAAAAAATGGGATTTCGCGTAATAAGTTTTTGATATTCAACAACTCCTGTTAAAAAATAATCGCAGAAATCCAAACATTTATCTATCCAGCCATAAGGCAGGTCGGCTGCTACTCCTCCGATACGAAAATAATTATGCATCATTCTCATCCCAGTCGCAGCTTCGAATAGATCATATACTAATTCTCTTTCTCTGAAAATATAGAAAAAAGGGGTCTGTGCGCCAATATCCGCCATAAAAGGTCCAAGCCATAACAGATGAGAAACTAGACGACTTAACTCCAACATAATGACTCTGATATAGCTCGCTCTTTTAGGCACTTGAATATTTCCCAATTGTTCTGGTCCATTTACGGTTATTGCTTCTGTGAACATAGTAGCTAAATAATCCCAACGTGTTACATAAGGTAAAAATTGTATAATTGTTCGGTTTTCCGCAATTTTTTCCATTCCTCTGTGTAAATAACCTAATATTGGTTCGCAGTCAACAACATTTTCACCGTCTAGGGTAACAATGAGACGAAGAACACCGTGCATTGATGGGTGGTGAGGTCCCATATTGACTATCATAAGGTCTCTTTCTGTAGCTGGTCTATTCATAAGTTTTTCCTCGATTCATTCTTACATGAATTGCTGAAAACGAAAAGAAGTTTATCAAAATTCTCAAGATCCAATAAATGAAAAAACTAAGTAAAAATTTTTAAATTAACGATTTTTTAACTCCCGAATATCCAACTCACTAATTAATTCTTTATAGCGTACTCGATTTTTCTTTGATAAGTAAGACAGCAGCCGTTGACGTTTTCCCAGAATTTTTCGTAGACCTCTCTGAGATGAATAGTCTTTTCTGTGCAATTCCAAATGGGAAGTAAGTCTTCGTATCTTATTGGTGAAACTTACTATTTGAAAGTCAACAGACCCCCGCTTTTCTTCTTTTTTTTCTTGAAAAATAACTGAGATGAATGAATTTTTTACCATAAAACAAAATCTTATCCCCTTTTATAATTTCTCATTTTTTGATGTGAATTTGATTAATCAGTAATAATAATATTAGTCATTTTGATATACAGAATGACCTTAAGTTCATTATAAACTTCCTATTTTATAAAATAAATAAATGAACAAAATCTTCTTATCTTTTTTTGTATTCCTATACAAATAAAATAAGAAGATTTTGTTCATTTATTTATAGATCTAATTGATAATATGTATGTCATTAAATTAGTATCCTCTTTCAGGATGGAATGTAAGACAATCCTCGCGTCTATCTATTTGTTTTCATATAGCCGACGTATTCTATTACCTAATAATATATGTATATATGGCAAAATTCATGTAAATGGACTTGTAACTAACAAATTTTCAACCGTGGATACATATGTATCCTGACCATACTGAAACGACTGCCATTATGAGTATTAAACCAATAGCGATTCATACAAGCTAAATCTTCTAGTCGATAATTGGGCCAAAGAAAGAACTTCATTTTAATTAGTTTATTTTTATCGATACCGAGATATTTGCCTCTATTTAAAACTTGACCACAGTTTTTTACCTGATTGCAAAATACCGGATTTCTATGTATATCATTTCTATCCCTTGAGTTTAAAAAATATAGAATTCGTAATTCTCTACGGCCTTTAGGGGATAAAATAGTTTCAGGAACAAAGAAATCATAATGATTTTTGTCTCTATTTTGAGTCATTTTTTGATGTCTTAAAATGGATTCATCAAATTGATTCTTATCAAACCATTCTCGAAATTTTTGATTCCTTTGGTATTTATTCTTATGAAGGTATTTATTCTTATGAACCAAAAAAATACCTATGGTTTGATATAGAATCAATTGTCCATCGTTTTTTATAGACGGATAAGGATAAGTCGGTTCGATAATCAATGTTCCGCTTGTACTTAATTCTCTAGGAGTGTGCCTTTTTAGAGTCCAAATATCCACAGTCAGTTCTCCCCGTTTAAGATAGGATATAGCAACGTCCTTTGGATTTATCAATCTAAGCAGGAGACAATAGGCTCTAATATTATTGACCATTTTTTTATTTAGAACCCTTTCCCAGCTCAATTGAAAATAGAAAAAACTTTCTAGGAAGGAATAAAGCTCTATAGCTTCGGGGCTCATGTTGGCCTTTTTTTTTCTACGTTGTTTTTTTATGCCTGATCTACCTCCATTTTCATCTGATAGAGGAGCCCCTTCCCCTTGGTTTAGAGGATCTTTTTCTTCTTGATTTCTATTCTCGAATCTAAGAATTCTTTTTTTTTTCTTTGATTCTATTAAAGGGTTACTTTCAGTAATGTTTTTCTTAATGTTTTTATTTCCATTCAAATGAAAGTTGAAAAGAAGTAATTTTATTGGTATGATCCCCGGTTGAATCTTATATGCATTATATAGTGGCACAAATTCTGGGAAGAACCAAAGTTCTAGTTCTGGATTCGAACTAATACGACCTACTATTTCCTCATTCATTTCCATCCAATCAAAGAAGGATCTTTTTTTTTTTGTCAAAAAAGGATCTTTTTTTTTTGTCAAAGAAGGATCTTTTTTTTTTGTCAAAGAAGGATCTTTTTTTTTTTTGAATGGGTTGATTTTTGAATTTTGATAAATTGGTAAAGAAAAAGGACCCCTCTTCATTTTTTGATTCTTATTCTTGGTGCCGCTATTGGCCCAGTAATGAATCTCGACCTTATTATTTCTAAGGCAAAAATCAATCATTTTCCACCTACAAAATTTTCTATCTGGAAATTTCTCCTCAGCCATAATATCATTTTCTCCTAGATAATTATAAATAGGTAGCCCGTCTGGCATATCAAAAAATTTGCGTTTATCTATCTTGTAATTATCAAAAATATCTTCTTTACTATTTATTTGTAATGGTGATCTATAAATATATGAGTCTTTCTTCTCTTCATAATTAATAGATTTATATGAGAAAAAATCATGTCTATGATGTTTTTTAAAATTAGATGATTTTTTAGATTCTTGATTCAGTAATGAATCAGGTTCAAAATCATTTTGTTTTTCATCATGAATTAATCCTTCTTTTTCATATGAGCCCCATTTGTTAAAATCGTTTTTTTGAGTCATACAGTGTCGATTGACTTTATTTCGCCATTTTTCTGGTACTAATTTAAGCCAGATAATCTGAGAGAAATCATATTGATAATGCCCCCTTAACCAGTTTTTCCATTGATTCCTTTCAGAATGCCAAAAGTCTTTATGTCTCAATCCAGAATGAAAAATTCCCTCTTTCCGAAAAAAATCCTTTATTTCATTTTTAAGAAAAAGAGATGTTCCATGATATTGAAGGATAGACTTGAATTTATAGAAGTTAATAACTCGAGTTTGCGATATTTTATAAAATACATATGCTTGCGAGAAGGAGGACGAGTTACAAAAAGTTGTTGAATTCTTATTTTGAATATTATCAAGGGAATTTTTTTTAGTTAAAATAAAGTGAAATTTTTTTGTATTTCTTTTCTTAATTCTTTTTTCATTTTCTTTCTTATTGGAAATGGATTTCTCGATCATTTTTTTTCTTGATTCAATAAAAAGTTGTGCATTGGTTCTTGCAATATTAATGATACATAGAAAAAAATCTATGTATATTTTTTCCATGAAAAATTTGATAAAAAAATCAAATTTACGGATTAATCGAGTATTTCTTCTTTTTAATATTTGACAAAATTTTTTTAATGATTCTAATATTTTATTATGATAACTTTTTTTATTAGAATTCATATTTTTTTCTTGAGTTAGAAATCCATTTTTCTTCTCATTTAGAATTCTTTCTAGTTTCTTGTTGATTGTACTTGTTCTCTCAGTCAGATCTTTCATTTTTTTTTCTGTCAGTGAAAAATTTGTCCATTCTGTAGATCGAATTTGAATAGGTGATTCACGAATCATCTGATTATTCATTATAGAATCGTCGGTTTTAGTTTCACCCAATTCGTAGTTTTTGATGCTCCATTTTTTTATTTCTTTTGACACCTTTCGAAGAAATTTTGCTCGTTCTTTAAAAACATTAAAAACTATAAAAGACTTCTTTTTCAATTTTTTCACTTTTTTTTTCAGTTCTTTAAAAATAGGTTCAAAAAATGAAGACCCTTTTAGTTTTCGAGGGGGACCAAAAGGATGGTCAGTTTCCGGTCCAAAAATTGTTAAAAAACAAAAATCATTTTTTTGCGCTTTCTGTGTTTTCAAGGGTTTTAACTTAGATCGGTGCCAAGGTTTCAGGTAAAAAGGAAATAAGATTTTTATCTGAATACCGTCTGTTAACCAGTTTTTTGGAAATTCTTTGTCGGATAATTCAACACCATTATAAGTGCATCGAATATGCATTTCTCGATTCCAATCCTTGAAGTCTTCGGACCATTCGGGACCTTGAAATAAGAAAATACGCGCAATATTCTTAGCTATTATTAATAAAGGCAATCGAATATATTTCCGAAGAATTGATTGGCCTACTAATAAAAAACCTCTTACTGCTTGAGCATATGTAATGGTATCCCAAGCTTCTGCTATTTCCATTCGCATTCTCTCTTCGTCTTGGTATTTTTCAACCTTTCTTTTTTCTTTTGTATAATCAGAGATTTGTAATTTTTTGCTTTTTTTAGACATCAAATTTTGAAAAATGCCTTTCATCCGTCCGAAACTATCAAAAGAAAAAAGGCGTCTGTCTATTCTGTTCAAAAAAGAAAAAAGGCCTCTGTCTATTCTGTCCAAAAAAGAAAAAAGGCGTCTGTCTATTCTGTCCACAAAAAGAGGGGAATGCGCCTTTGCTTGATAGAAGAGTTGGCAAGTAACCGTTTTACGCCT